ATTATAATTATATTTTATATTATATATTTATATATTTTTATTTATATATATTTATTTATATATATATTTTATATATATATATATATTTTATTTATATATAATATATTTTTTATATATTTTTTATTTTTATGTTATTTAGTTATTTATTATTATATAATTATTATATATATAAATATAATAATTATAAATATAATAATGTAATTATATAAAATAATATAATTATATAATTAATTGTATTAAGTATTAATTAATTGTATGTAAAAACAATATAGTCAAAAAAAAATAATATAATTTATAAAAAAAATAAAATAATAAAGTAATATAATAAAGTAATAAATGTATGTAATATAATTAATAATGTAAATGTATAGTATATAATGAAATTAATGGGATAATGGATAATTAATGAGATAATGGGACATTCATTATTTATGAACCATAAATCAAATTTTAAAAATTATATAGAATCATGAAAGTAGGAAAAGTCTTTCGGATCTAATCATACCATTACGTTATTACATTACTTATATTTATATTATTTTATATTGTATTGACAATTCCGAAAAACTGATCATACTATGATCATAGTATGGTGGTGGTCGGGCGGGTATGCCCCTATCGTCTAGCGGTTCAGGACATCTCTCTTTCAAGGAGGCAGCGGGGATTCGACTTCCCCTGGGGGTAGGGTACTGCGAAAGTAAGCTGATCGTGGATTATCAATTATAAAAAAACCTATATCATATACATATCATATTATATAATTAAATTTATATTATATAATTAAATATAATTAGAATTGATATTGATTCTTCCTGGCCTGGGTCGATGCCCGAGCGGTTAATGGGGACGGACTGTAAATTCGTTGACAATATGTCTACGCTGGTTCAAATCCAGCTCGGCCCAAAAATTCGCCGCTTTCTTTTGAGTATGATATAACCAATTTATTTTCCATAAATGCCCAATATGGAAGAATAAAGAAAAGAGTTGAATTTTTGTTGTTTTTTCTTTTTCTTATTGAAAGATTGCTAATCAATCTTGTAGCAATAAAAAGAATCACAGGATTACTAGTTAAACCATGTTATTCTTACTATATCACTAGATAGAGTATAGTCCATATCTATTCTATGTGGATATCCATATACCATTCGTGTCTATGTTACAACACAGCAAATAGAATGCTCTTATGATACCACAAGAATATGTATGCTGTACATACCGCTGGGATTGTAGTTCAATCGGTCAGAGCACCGCCCTGTCAAGGCGGAAGCTGCGGGTTCGAGCCCCGTCAGTCCCGAACTAGGATCCGACGATCCGATGAATTTATCTCTCTATTGCCCCGACAAAAAAAGGGGGACAGGGAGCAAGATCTAATTCCATGTAGGGATCTTTTTTTTTTTTTTTTTTTTGCATTTATCATCAGACAAATACGGCAATTTCCGCTTCTTTTACTAGTATCGATTCGCAAAAAGCTTAGCTTATAGTTTAACGCGTCATTTTTTCTATTGCACTTCTACTACTTGGGTCTATAGCCAATGGAATACCGGTCATATGATATCTCATCAGATAATTAATTGTATAAGTATAAGGAAAGATATTGTATAAGGAAGAGGGCCATTTATAGAAAAGAGTGTAAAAGGATGATAAATTCAGTGGGATTCTTTATCGGATCAGGAATCCCATTTTTTACTTGGTATGGATAAAAGATCTTCCTATGTTATACTATTCAATTCTCGACGATGAGTCGATTTGATAGATTAGATATTGTTATTCATAACATTGATCCGATTCAGTATCATTAGGATGCAATTCATCCCATTTAATTTACAGCAGTCAAATTTCTCATCTCTATGGGATTAGATCCCGAGTTATTGCGAAGAAAAAAAAATAAGATTATGGAAGTAAATATTCTCGCATTTATTGCTACTGCACTGTTCATTCTAGTTCCTACTGCTTTTTTACTTATCATCTATGTAAAAACAGTCAGTCAAAATGATTAAGTTGACTGATACTTTTATTACTTCTTATCAATGATTGAAGAAAAGAAAGGGATTTAAACTCCAAGTCTTAAATAAAATGATCGGACTGGATCGACAGTATCTGAGATAGTATGGTAGAAAGAATTAAACTATATAATATAAATATAATTCTTTCTACCATACTATCTAGTATTGTAGACTATCTATTATTATATAATATATATTTTTATACATATATAGGTTTGATAACATAGATCAATCTTCAATACGTCTGTATGTATTATTTATGTAAATATAAATAAAATATGTAAAATAGCACTCCAATTCTATTTATATTTATTTCGTCGCTACAGCCATTTGTATGAATTTTGATCAATCCGAAATAAATAAGAATTTAATTGAAGGTCAACTGTTCTATTCTAATTTCTAGGCGGCTTCCTATAATTTTAAATAAGGATCCCAATATAGATCAAAACAATCAATGTAGGAAGAAAAGTGTGGGTATATTTTATATAAAATTATATAGAAGAAAACGAAACCAAGGAATCCTTTTTTTTTTACCATTCCAAAAAAGTCATTGATTGAGCTATACACAGATGATCCATAAAGTTCTATGGTAACTTCTTCGGATCTGGAAAAGGGGGTAGTAGATTCGTCGATTTGTCATGCTTAAACATGACATTAGGTGAGCCGATAAAGCCTAAATAAATCAAATTTCTAGAAGTCTAAAATGTTAAATGTATGATATGTAGATCGCTCAACGCAAGCAAGATTTTTATGCGTAGGACCTGTTTGTTTGGACAACCACTAAGAGTTTACAGTAGAAAGTATGTATCGCTGTAATAGCAGAATAACTTTCTCTTGGAACAGTAAAAGTGTAAAAGTAAAGAAAGAAGGAAACAAATAAAGGAAAAAAGAAAGGTTGCTTGTTTTTTATTGTAATATCTGTAATTCTGGTAAGAACTGGTTCAACAAATCAAAATAGAGAATAGGAAGAGCTTGGTTGGAAAAAAATCCTATCATATGTATTCCGTTGATTTGAGTTTCGAAATACAACTATGGTAATCATTCATTGTTTGCTCGAATGATTATTAGTCATTAGTGTATTTTTTTATTCATATTTTACTGTATTACAGCAGAATTTGAAAACAGAGGCATTTTGCTTTTAAACAGTTCGTAAAACAACAATCAATTAAACAATTGATACAACTCGATTACTCAATTAATAGTACTTCTAAAGTCCACTCCTCCCCCATACTACGAGTGAAAGGGAAAATGTAAAGACTACCATTAAAGCAGCCCAAGCGAGACTTACTATATCCATGTGAATTATGTCTCCTATACTTATGAAATGAAATGAAATGAAAGAATTATTCCATTATTGATCACTAATCATAGTAGAATCAATGGTGCAGAGTCAAAATGGAATTATGACTTAAGGCTATTGATGAAACAATCCCCAAAATCCATTCGTAACAAGTTCCTATATTACGGTATTTCTGTTAGAATCGGTAAAGATTAGGCACAAATCAAATACAATATACATGCTTTTCTTTTGTAATATCAAGTGAATGCTCCTATCCTAATAAAATAAAACATGTAGAAATAGTAAGACTCACTGTTTGTTGACTTTTTTTCATAAGCAAAAAAAACATACATAAAAATATACCATCAAGGTAGATAACTATCTATTCTATACCTATATTGTCTCTAAGCCTTACAGTTTCTCTTTCCGTGAAAGAATTGGAAATTCCATGCGATATTTTTTTTTTGTAATCTCCTGAAAGAAAAATTTTTAATCTTTATTCTATTTCTATAAGGGCCAATCAACTATTGGTTGATTGAGCACTAAGAATTTTTTGCGAGTTTGGAGACAAAGTCTCTTTATTCATTTCTTTACACAACTCCTAAATTGATTTCCCATCAGCCTATCCAATTCTATACTGAATCAGTAGACACTAACTACCTTAATAGTGTAGAGTAAGTAATTAAATTAGGAAGATTTGATAGTCTTTCCTATCATCCATTTATAATCCTAGAAGCAAAAATAGAGAGTTTGATTCTTTGACTACTAAGATAAGATTTCCGATCTCTTACTCTCGTAGTTCTGAATCTCAGAACTGGCTCTCAATATTTATTTGATTTATCTTATGCCTAGTACAATAGTACCGGTTTGTTTTGGCCACACTCAGAATCCATACTTTGAGGAAAAAGTAACAGTCTTTGCTTTTCTAGAACCTATGGATCATTCTTAAAATCAAGTATTGACAAGGCCTAGGTCTTTACCTCGGTTTCTGTCGGGTTCGTCGATTTGGGTTTAGATCAGTAGGATAAGAAATCTCGAGTTTTTTGTTGATCAGGCGACACCCAGATTTGAACTGGGGATAAAGGATTTGCAGTCCCCCGCCTTACCACTTGGCCATGCCGCCAAAACAATAGAAATGGATAGAAATTTTAAATTATATTATACTTATTCCTAAAATTTTCTTAATTTTTTGGGGGATTACTGACGTTTGTTTCTTTCTTATTTGATTTGGATCCTGAAGTTGTACTTATCCTTTTCTAAAGAATAATTCCTCTTTTTTATTGGATCTAATTGAGATCATTTTCTTCAATTGATTGTATCTTCATACATATTTATACCATTTAAATTAAAAACTTTTCCTTTCTTTTCAAAAAGAAAAGAGTCAAAAAAGAAAAAATGGATTTATGACTGAAAATTTCAGGGCAAATTGAACCATTAACTATACTATTAACTTTGAATTAATGAACGATTTTGAAATTTTCATTTGAAATTGTATTTCTTTAATGACAAAAAAAATCAAATTGATTTACTCAGTATCAATATAAATTATAATAAATTATAAATATAATAATAAATTATAAATATAATAATTATAATATATAAATAAATTATATTATAATATATAATAAATAACATAAATAACATATATATAAATATATATTATATATAAAAATATATATATAATAAATAAATGAAATTGAATATATATAGAATATATA